CTCAGGGAATCCTTGGCTTAGTTGAATCATCGTGGTTTTAGTATGAATTTGAGGTTTGAATCGATTCTATCGATTCTATAGGGTCTTAACAAGATAATTCCTAGTAATTCAATAACTAGTAATTCAAGAAAAGAAAATAATAAAGAGAACAAAAAATCCACATTAGATAGAAAAACAAATTCAAGAAATAGTTATTAAAGAATTCTAGTTAAAGAGATAATTCAAGAGGCCCGTAAGGCTCAACATAAAGACGATTGAGCCAACTTGATAAGTTTTTAACCTTGTCGTAAATATCTTAAATGAAATCAAAAAGACAAAATTTACAGAAAAAAATAGTCGGTTATTGGGAACAAATCAATATACTTCTAACCGCTTCAACGCGGTTATGTTATTCTACTCCACCTCCTAGAATAGAAAGAAAACTAAAAAACTTAATAATCTTATGCCTATAGGTCTTCCAAAAGTACCCTTCTTCGATTACGAAGACGATTACGATTACAACTATGACTACGGCTACGCCGACTACAACCACGACGACTACGCAGAAAAAAAAGCCGAAAGAAAAGCAGAAAGAAAACAAGCCTGGACTGACTTATACAGCAAACTTTATCACGGTGGAATACTTTTTCTAGGCGACGTAATTGATACCGAGCTCGCGAATGAACTGATTGCTGCTATGGTATATCTCGATTCGCACCATCCTGAGATACGGTGCTATATGTATATAAACTCTCCTGGCGGAGGTGTATTTGATGGACTAGCTATTTACGATGCCATGAAAAATATTATGACGCAAGAAGTCCGGACAACGGTGTACGGACAAGCCGCGTCAATGGCAAGTTTGCTCCTGGCTTCAGGAGAAAAAGGCCACCGTATTGCACTCCCTCACTCTGAGATAATGTTGCACGAACCTTCTATGAGTCCTACCCGGGGAAAAGTGGAATTTCTTCTATCGGAATGTGACGTTCTCGCTAGCCTAAAAGAAAGAATGCTAAACATATATGTACTCGAAACGGGCAAAGACCGATTAGTTTTTCGAGGAAGTCCTACAAAGAGATCATTATTTGGAACCAGAAATAGCCCTCGAATGTGGAATTATTGATAAAATAATGATTTCAAAAAAAAATGAGAAAATGATGATTCCTAAAGAAAATGAGAAAATATTTATTCCTAAAGAAAATGAGGAAGTAATGATTCCTAAAGAAAATGATGAAATATTGATCCCTAAAGAAAATGAGGAAATATTGATTCCTAAAGAAAATGAGGAAATATTGATTACAAAAGAAAATGAGGAAGTAACGATTACAAAAGAAAATGAGGAAGTAATGATTCCTAAAGAAAATGATGAAGTAATGATTCCTAAAGAAAATGATGAAGTAATGATTCCTAAAGAAAATGATGAAGTAACGATTACAAAAGAAAATGAGGAAGTATTGATTCCTAAAGAAAATGATGAAATAATTATTCCTAAAGAAAATGAGGAAGTAATGATTCCTAAAGAAAATGATGAAGTAATGATTCCTAAAGAAAATGATGAAATATTGATTACAAAAGAAAATGAGGAAGTATTGATTCCTAAAGAAAATGATGAAATATTGATTACAAAAGAAAATAATGAAATATTTATTACTAAAGAAAATGATGAAATAATTTTTACAAAAGAAAATGAGGAAGTAATTTTTACAAAAGAAAATGATGAAATAACGATTCCTAAAGAAAATGAGGAAGTAATGATTCCTAAAGAAAATGATGAAATAATGATTCCTAAAGAAAATGAGGAAGTATTGATTCCTAAAGAAAATGATGAAGTAATGGTTCCTAAAGAAAATGAGGAAGTATTGATTCCTAAAGAAAATGATGAAGTAATGATTCCAAAAGAAAATGAGGAAGTAATGATTCCTAAAGAAAATGAGGAAGTATTAATTCCTAAAGAAAATGATAAAATATTGATTCCAAAAGAAAAAAAACGAAAAAAAGGAAGAAAGACGAAAAAAAATGAGGAAATATTGATTCCAAAAGAAAATGATGAAATATTTATTACAAAAGAAAATGATGAAGTAATTATTCCTAAAGAAAATGATAAAATATTGATTCCAAAAGAAAATGAGAAAATATTGATTCCAAAAGAAAAAAAAGAAATAAAGACGAAAAAAGGAAGAAAGACGAAAAAAAATGAGGAAATATTGATTCCAAAAGAAAATGATGAAATAATGATTCCTAAAGAAAATGATGAAATAATGATTCCAAAAGAAAATGATGAAATAATGATTCCTAAAGAAAATGAGGAAGTAATGATTCCAAAAAGAAAATGAGGAAGTAATGATTCCAAAAGAAAATGAGAAAATATTGATTTCAAAAGAAAAAAAAGAAATAAAGACGAAAAAAGGAAGAAAGACGAAAAAAAATGAGGAAATATTGATTCCAAAAGAAAATGAGGAAGTAATGATTCCAAAAGAAAATGAGGAAGTAATGATTCCAAAAGAAAATGAGAAAATATTGATTCCAAAAGAAAAAAAAGGAATAAAGACGAAAAAAGGAAGAAAGACGAAAAAAAATGAGGAAATATTGATTCCAAAAGAAAATGATGAAATATTGATTCCAAAAGAAAATGAGGAAGTAATTATTCCAAAAGAAAATGAGAAAATATTGATTCCAAAAGAAAAAAAAGGAATAAAGACGAAAAAAGGAAGAAAGACGAAAAAAAATGAGGAAATATTGATTCCAAAAGAAAATGATGAAATATTGATTCCAAAAGAAAATGAGTAAGTAATGATTACAAAATAAAATGAGAAAATATTGATTCCAAAAGAAAAAAAGAAATAAAGACGAAAAAACGAAATAAAGACGAAAAAAATGAAGGTGCGTAAGCGTGATGATGATAATTAATCATGTAAAATCAAAATAGTAGGATATTGGATATTATGAAATATGATGAATGCTTGAATTTGAAAATGGAAATTCCAGATCCGTAATTTGAGATTTTATCTACGAGTTCCATATTCTATTAAATAGAATATGAAACTCGCCTGGTTAGGATCAATCTAAACCAGCCCATTATGTATATGATTCAACATGCCAACTATTAACCAACTTATTAGAAATACAAGACAGTCAATTCGAAATGTCAAAAAATCCCCCGCTCTTCAGGGGTGTCCTCAGCGCCGAGGAATATGTACTAGGGTGTATGTGCGACTCGTTTAGATCATGAGCTGGAACAAAAAAAGCAAAAAACCGCTTTCAGTATCAATGATCAGTACCAGTAAATAGGATAGAATGGAAGAAGGAGCCCCACTCACTATCTAAAAATAAGCAAATAGCTCCCCCTATTGTGTATGAAGTTTATGGTTTCCATTGGCCGCAAATCCAATCGCCTGAATTTACGATGAGAAGCAATTTTCCATTGGTAGCAAATGGTTATCTATTAAGCGGAGGAAATCTTATTTCAATTTCAAAAACATGAAAACGAAGCTTCCACTCTGTCAAGAACGGACTAAGAGGGTCAGCTGCCCAGCTAACTTTCCTAATTAAATACCGTTACTGTATAGGTGGATCTCATTGTGAAAGACCTATTACTGGATAATTCATGGGTAGAGCCAAAGAATGTGGTGTGAACTATACAAGTTACCAATAACATTTTGAAAATGAAGGAAAGGCTCCGGTGTATAGAGAAGACCTCACCGTTTAAGAAGTAACCATAGAAACGATGGAACCCACTATTTCTTTATCCATTTCATTTCTATTTCTTTTTACTCTATTTTTGACACTTAGCAGAATAAGATTTCTTATTTCTTTCGTATTTCGGAGTGAAATACCTAAAAAAAAAAAAAATTGTGGGCGGGAAGGTTATAGTAGCCAAAGCCATTGGAATTTGTATTTTATACATTGGCAAATCCGTTTCGGTTTTAATAGACCAGGAAAGAAGAAAGGAATAACTGAAAGAAAGGAATAACTGAAAGAAAGGAAATCCATTAGTTATTAGTTATTCGCCAAAGTTTCATTTATTCAATGACCAGAATTAAACGCGGATCTATAGCTCGGAGACGTAGAACAAAAGCTCATTCTTTTGCCTCCAAATTTCGAGAGGCTCATGCAAGACTTACTCGAGCTATTACTCAACAGCAAATAAGAGCTTTATTTTCGGCTGATCGGGATAGAGATAAGCAAAAGATAGATTTTCGTCGTTTGTGGATCACTCGGATAAACGCACTAATTCGCGAAAAGGGAGTATTCCATAATTATAGTAAATTCATAAATGATCTATACAAGAGCCAGTTGCTTCTTAATCGTAAAATACTTGCACAAATAGCTATATCAAATAGGAATTGTCTTTATATGATTGCCAACGAGATCATAAAAAAAGTAGGATTCGAATCCGCCGTAATAATTTAAACGGAGTTCCCCGGAGAATGAACTCCGGGAAGGTAGAGTAGGAATTCCTATGAGCAAATATGCTTAAAGTAGTCAAAATGAATGAACACATTCAATAAAAAAAAAAGATTTGATCTTTTCCGATTCGTTTTTTTTCTTACGACACGATGAGAAAATATGGATTCCCCGGTTTGTCGAACAAAACAACAATCTGCTTTTAGGTTCTGATTGGAATTCTAATTCAAGTGAACAAAGAATAAGCCTATTTTTTTCTGGTTCTAAGATCAGTAGTTCTATCGTTCGACTTGGTTTGTTTCTCATTAGTCGTTCTAGCAGTCGACTTGGTTTGTTTCTCATTAGTCGTTCTAGCAGTCGACTTGGTTTGTTTCTCATTAGTCGTTCTAGCAGTCGACTTGGTTTGTTTCTCATTAGTCGTTCTAGCAGTCGACTTGGTTTGTTTCTCATTGGTTTGTTTCTCATTAGTCGTTCTAGCAGTCGACTTGGTTCTTTGAAATTCTTTCTTTTGAAATTGTTTCTTTTGAAATTCTTCCTTTTGTTTCTTTTGAAATTCTTCCTTTTGTTTCTTTTGAAATTCTTCCTTTTGTTTCTTTTGAAATTCTTCCTTTTGTTTCTTTTGAAATTCTTCCTTTTGTTTCTTTTGAAATTCTTCCTTTTGTTTCTTTTTCACTTTTTTATCATCAAAGACAAAAGGTAACAAAGATAAAATACGAGCTTGTTTTATAGCACTAGTCATAAATCGTTGTTGTTTCAAGGTCAATCTAGTCACTTTTCTAGGTAATATTTTTCCTTGTTGACTAATAAATTGATTCAGCAAACTCGTGTTTGTAAAATCAATTTGATGTCCCGATTCAATCGGGGACCTACGCTTACGAAAAGATCGCTTTTTTTTACGAAAAGGTCGCTTTTTTTTAATAAGTGGTCGCTCGGATTTTTCCATGGTTTTTTTGTGTTTTTTTGTTTAGTTTATTTCTTATCCCAAAATCCTATTTTTTTCTTAATTGTAATTCATTTTAACCCAAAACACAAATATAGGATTTTTGGATTTTCTATTCTATTTAAATAGACTAGTCCCCATGTTCCTCGAATGGATCTCTTAGTTGTTGAGAAGGTTGCCCAAAAGCGGTATATTAAGGCGTACCCAGTAAAACTGAAATGAAATAGAAAATATATATTTCAATTTCAAAAAGTCAATGAAAATTTAATATTCCATGTAATATATAGATATATTCGAAAATAGAAATAGACTGTCATATTCATCTCCTCCTTTCCTTGACAGCCTTGAAAGGCTAAGACATACTTGGTTCGATCTATTTATTTATTATTTATTTATTTTGATTTCCCCATGAATCATATGTTTGTGACAATAGGGACAGAATTTTCTCAATTCTAATTGTTTAGACGTATTGTGCCGGTTCTTTTGAGTAATATATCTGGAAACGCCCCTTGATACCGCGTTTCGGACACAACCGGTACATTCCAAAATAACCCTTACTCGCGGCGCATCTTTCCCCTTGGCCATGAATGAACCTCCTTTAGATTTTGGATTGACTCAATTCTTATATCTTCGTTTCGAAACGAAGAAAAGGAAAGGAAGGAAGAATAGAAGTTACATACCTAAAGGGAGCTTTCTTACCTAAAAGAATCCAATTCCTCCAATTCAAAAAGAACATCCATATTCCAAATAAATTAAGACAAGTAAAAGCTACTGACTTGAAATCCCTAGAAACATCATAATCTCTCCAAGCCTGAATAAGGAGAAGGGGGATGTAAACCAGCAACATAAAACGAAGTGACCACTCCTAATGATCCAAATGTACGAAACTCATGGAAAAGATCACTATAGAGTCCCAACAATCCATTTTGTCAATATCATCATTTTTTTATAATGAAATAATTTTTTTTTCTAATTTTTTTGTAATTAACATATAATTTAGAAACAAAATCAAAAGATGGAATCAACCCTCCCAAAAAGTCTATCGAAACGAAAGACCAACTCAGAAAATTCCTCTACGTAAAATACGTCTAAATACGACTAATAAATAAAAATTTGAAATAGAGTATTTTAGAAATACTAAATAGAGTATTTCAACTATTCAATAAAATATTCAAACTAAACTCTAAACTATTCTCTATGTAATTGATGTAAACATGTAATTGATGTAAACTGTTGAAGTACGGCATTTCCGTTAAAAATCTTGTTCTTGTATTCTTGCCCTAGATCCGCATTTTTGACTCTACCCCCATTCCTCTATTCTGAATATTCATTAATTCATTTCATTTAATATTAAATATATAAATAAAATAGAGAAAATGAAAAAATGAATTCGAACTTGAACCTGAGTCTCGCAGATGTTGGATCCACTTTGATTCTTTCTCTTTCCTCCCCTTTTTAGAATAAGGAAGGAGAGAGAAAAAGGGGGATTAGTCACGGATATTTGATTGTATCTCTAATCTTCTTCATTCCTTACCACGTCAATAACTAAAGGGAAAGTGTCAAAGCATCCGGGAAAAAACGATTAATCTCTATCAATAAACCTGCTAAAGCCCCGAACCATAGCGTACTTAGTACTGGTGCCACAGAGAGATATGTTTTTAGATCTCGCATTGAAAACCCTCCTTCTTTTATTTATCTTTTCTTTTATTTATTATAATACATAAAGATAATGCATATATGATCAGATAGATATGTAGTTAAGGACCACTTAGAGTTGTACACGGAATCCCTAATTCAAATTGAAATGTACAATGATTCCTAAGATTTTCTCTCTTTGTTTTAAGAAAAACAAAGAGAGAAAAATGGATCCTGAGTAGTTCCGAAAAATACTCTTGACAATGGGTTCTGTATTTCGTATAGAATATATATATAGAATTCCATTTTTGACTTTTCTTCTTCTATTCTATGAGAAGAATTCGATTCTATGATAATAAGTAAGAATATGAGAATAAGTTTTTGACCTTTCATTATTATATGTTAAATGAAACCTAAAATACGAAATGGGCAGAAAATTGGGGTATATCAATGGAGAAACTAAGGATGTGGAAAACAAGACAGGAATTCTCTACAATACAAGAATACTGTAGAACAATTGCAGGGATGTGGCGCAGCTTGGT